GATTTAATCGCAAACTTGACAGATAACCCATAAACTCTAAATTATCTTTAGATAATTGATTTATATTTACCTTTTGCGGTTGAAACCATATGGAAAAATAACATTGCCATAAATTAACAAAATAATATTTCCATTTATTCATCAGAAGCGGTGTATCCTTTGTTGCCAGAATGCATTTTCCGTGATATCTAACATAATGTATGAAAGGATCCTTGAGAAACCCTAGGATCGCCGGAAAATTATTACCAAAGACTTTAAAAAAATGTTGTATTTTTCCATAGAATAAAATTCGCTCAAAAAGGACTTCATAAGCTGTCGATCGTAAATGAGAAGACCGCTTGCGTAGAAAAAAAAAGATGGATTCGTATTCACATACATGAGAATTATATAAGAACAAGAAAAATCTTGGATTCAAAATTGATTTTTTTTTAATATCAAAATTCTTCCAATTGCAAGACTCGTATAGACAGAACCGAAAAAAATGCAAAGAAGAGGCATCTTTTACCCGGTAACGTAGTGTTTGAACCAAGATTTCTAGATGGATGGGGTAAGGTATTAGTACATCTAACACATAATTAAAATGTGAGAATTTGTCTTCTAAAAAGGGAAATATTGAATGAATTGATTGTAAATTATAAGATTTTTTTAATTGTTTTCCTTCGAAAAAGGATCCTAATCTTAGGGAAAAAGGAATTTCTACAATCACTGCAAATAAAACAGATATCATTTGATAATAGAAAAGATTGGTATGTCCCAAAAAGGGCTTTTGGTTCAAATCCTTAGTGGGAATAATCAAACGATTCTGTTCAGACATCCGCAAAATTAAGCGTTTCACAATTAGTGAACTATATTTTTTGTCATAATCCGCATTTTCCAAGAAAAAAGAGCGATTTCTATTTAATCTATTTAAACCATGATCATAAGCAAGTACATAAATATACTCCCGAAAAAAAAGTGGATATAGAAAACTCTGTTGCCGAGCCCCATCGAACTCTAAATATCCCTGAAAATTCTCCATTTGGATTTAAATTCGATTTGAACTGAAAGTAAAGTCTTTATTTTATTGAGTTCTGAAATGACACATAGTGCGATACGGTCAAAATGAGGTATTAGACTACGAAAGCTATAGATACCTCATAAACAGGTAGACTGCTAACCAGATTCTCTATCTTTAATAGGTTTTTGTTAGTTATATTATAGAATAACAAAACAAAATGATTAGAAATCCTTTATTTTTTTAACCTAATCGCTCTTTTGATTTTGGAAATATATATATTTTTTTATCAATATACTGCTTCTTTTACACACCCATCTCCAACCTAACCCAAACGGACTAGGGAAAAAATAATTAGGACTCATGAAAAAATTGATAATAACACGCAAGAAAAAATTCCTTCCCATACCCGTATTAGGCACTAATCTATTTTTAACATTTAATTAGATCGGGTAATTTTTCAAATTACGAATGGAAGCTCGTTTCTTTTTTTCCTGGAATCAGGAAACCTGGTTTTTTTATCCATCCATTTATATTTATTCACTCGACCCAAATTGGAATTCTTTTTTTTTGTTCGACACCGAAAAGAAGGTTGTACCGATCAGGAAAGCAAAAAAAATGTTATCTGAATTCTCCCTTGATACGACATGCTATTTTTTCCATTCATTCCTTTCAGGATCAGTCGTGGTCTTACAAACTCTACCGTCGATCTGTACGAATCCTTTTCTTCATACAAATGTGTAAAAGATGCTAGTCGCACTTAAAAGCCGAGTACTCTACCGTTGAGTTAGCAACCCAAAAAAAAAAAAGAAAGTACTGCAAATATGTAGATACAACCAGAATAAAGAAAAAATCCAGCCATGTGTGCGTCCGGGATAAATATATCTATTTCTCTATGAGAGAATTATATTTGGTCGATACACTGTTGTCAATATGATTGTGAATTTTTAATATAGCGAAAAGAAAAAAAACAAAGCTTAACCCCTTGGTTTGTTAGTTCATACAATGAAGAAAAACTAAGCCAGTTAGGGTAATCTCAAATCTTTTTATACTTTTTTAGACCCATTTTTTTGGCCTTTAATTTTTTCTGAATAATGAATAAATTATTCATATAATAATATATATATTAGTTTTATTCATAATAAAAATATTATTTTATATACAGTATTTTTTTTATACAATAAAATTTTGTATTTATACAAAAATTATAATTTATATAGATCCAAAATTATTTTCATAAATTTATTTATGATTATAAAAAATAGTAATTGTTAACAGGTTTTTTTAGTATTCGTACCTTAGTAGGAATACTAATAATAAGTAGGAATACTAATAATAAGTAGGAATACTAAAAAAAAATGATGGAAGCAAAAGAGGAGGAAAGAAAAGAGTAGATAAAATTTGATACCAAACTATATACGAGTCTTTCACATCCTCTTTTTTATGTTTCATTAATTCAATTTCGTTTTATTAAGACTTAATTCTGTAAAAATCCCTGCCTTCTTTGAAATATCGTGAACTGTTCTTGTTGGTTGAGCGCCTTTTTTAAGGAAATCGAGAATAGCAGGAAGATTTAAATAAGTTTGATTTGTTATTGGATCATAAAAACCTACTTTCCGAAGATCTCTTCCTTCTCTTCGGGATCGAACATCAATTGCAACGATTCGATAAACGGCTCATTGGGATAGATGTAGATGAATAAAACCCCCCCCTAGAAACGTATAAGAGGCTTTGGCCTCGTACGGCTCGAGAAAAAAATTCAACGAGTATAAGTTAACTCTCTGTATAAAATACAAATATTAGATAGATTAATAAAAACATTAAATCAATTAGCCAGTACTGAAACCCTAAATAGTTTTTCCATAAAAAGAATTCGTAACATTCTTACTCTCGTAACTCAAGTTAAATAACTCTCAAATATCTCAACAGAGAATCCTTAAGTACTCTTTTTATTGAGTAGTCTCTAACCCTTTTTTGTTTGACTCATTTTTTAGAATCATTTTTGATTCTTCATTCTGATCTAGTTGTTCAAACAATTTAAAACGGGATTTCCTTGTTTCAGGATTCTTTATCCTTACTTTGAATCTTTGGGTTTAGACATTACTTCGGTGATCTTGAATCGTTTTATTAAAAAGGGCAGCAACAAGCCCCTTATTTTGTTTATGATTCCTTTTCTTTTTATCAAAAAATCATACAAACGCTTGATTCACACATGATAGGCTTTTGATTCAAAGAATTTTACAAATTTAAGAAAATTTTATTTTTCCATTGTAAAATTGCTTGAAAGGTCCTTTTTTTTTCAATAAAAAAATAAAAATACTTACGAAGTTGTTCCAACTTATTGATTCGCACTAACCCTAGATCCTTACTCCTGCGAAAGGAATAAAAACTTTCTATTCTCCTCGAGCTCCATCCTGTACTCTTTTTTTTTAATTCCAAAAAAAAGAAAAAAAAAAAAAAGAACACAAAATGTCGAGCCAAGAGCACCTATATTCCTATATAAAAAGTGGCGGATCAAAAAATCCACAGCAGATCATGTCCTTCAATTCAAGTCGCACGTTGCTTTCTACCACATCGTTTTAAACGAAGTTTTACCATAACATTCCTCTAGTTTGTGTAATTGATTCAATTCTGGAATCATGAATAGTCATAGTTCAGTCAGTATATCGTAATCTATACCTTTTCTTTCTCTATGAATGGAACAGTGAATTTACGCGTAAAAGGTTCAGTCAGAATTCAAATAAATCCCATATCAGATTGTATATATGTAAAATCGAAATTTGAATAGAAATATATATTTATATATATAAATATATATATTTTTTTTTTATTTTTATTTGGTTGAAATGATGAAAAAAAAGTGTATTTTTATTTCTATATTTTATTCTTAAAATATGTTGTATTTTTAAACAGAAATACAAAGATGGTGTACAAAGGCAATAGAAAATTTATTCCGTAATCACTGTACTCTGGGACGGAAGGATTCGAACCTCCGAATAGCGGGACCAAAACCCGTTGCCTTACCGCTTGGCTACGCCCCATTTAGACTTTTATTCAAGACTACTAAAAGAGTAATATTGCTATTGGTTGTTCGTCAATTCAATTTAAGCCCAAATTAAAATAGATTACACAGGTGCTAGAGTTTTGACACGTGTAAATAGCAAATTAAACTGACTTTATTGATCATTACATAGAATTCAATTAAGATATTGTATGAAAATATTATTTCTTTAATTCTCATAAGAGAATGAAAGGTTTTTTGATTGAGTAAGTTCAACAAAGTCTTTTTAGACTATCTTTCTTTATTTTTTCTTTATATAAAAAATATATTAATAACTCAATCAAAATTAAATTATCCACAAGAACACCAATTTTTGTTATGCTTAATATATTTAATTTGATCTGTATTTGTTTTAATTCTGCCCTTTTTTCAAGCACTTTTTTAGTCGCCAAATTGCCTGAGGCCTACGCCTTTTTGAATCCAATCGTAGATGTTATGCCCGTAATACCTCTTTTCTTTCTTCTCTTAGCCTTTGTTTGGCAAGCAGCTGTAAGTTTTCGATGAAATTCTTAATACTGTCTTATAAAAATTCGCGGTTTTTTTATTCCAACAATTCAAAAGATCAAACAAATCTTGACGTATGAACGAACTCTCAATTCAAATATTGAATTTTTTTTATAGCCATACTAAATCTGGATCATTCTATGTCTTAAATTTTATCCTCTTTTCCCTAAACGAAAGAACCTAATTAGATTCGAGCTCACAAAAATAAATCACTTTATTTTTTGGTATCAAAATTAGATATTTGGTATAAAAATAGAGAATCTATTCTCTTTTTTTTTTTCAAAAAAAAAAGTAAGATCTTGGAGATTGTGTAATGCTTACTCTCAAACTTTTTGTATACACTGTAGTTATATTCTTTGTTTCTCTCTTCATATTTGGATTCCTATCTAATGATCCAGGACGTAATCCGGGACGTGAAGAATAAAAAAGCAAGGTTTTTTATTGATTTATTTAATTAGTGGAAATGCTCGAATTTGATTTGTTTTTTATCTATTACACATCATCAAAAGGAGAAAGGGAAAGAGAGGGATTCGAACCCTCGGTACGATTAACTCGTACAATGGATTAGCAATCCAACGCTTTAGTCCACTCAGCCATCTCTCCTAATTGAAAAGGGATACTTATTAGGTTCCATTATAAAAAAGCTTGAAAAAAAAACCTTATCCACTTTATTCTTAAAAAGCTTTCTTTTTTGTATAGATTATTCTTTATATTATATATATTTTTTTCGTTTTCTATATTTTATTATATATATATAATTTCATATAATTTATTTTTTTTTCATCTATTTATATATATAATATATATTACTATTATATAATATATAACCTTTTTTATAGAACTTTCTCAGTAATTCTATTTACACAAAAAAATTTAGATATAGATACATATTAGATAAAGAAAAGGCTCGAACACGAAAGATAAATAAATAAAACCACAACAATAAAAATAGAGAATCCTCTTTTTATTTTGTCTAGTCCAAACACAAGTAAAAGATCTTTTTTATTTTAATAGCCTGGCCTGGTCAGTCCCCAGCCGGGCCTTTTTTGTTAAAGTTAAAAGACTCATCCAATGGAGTTTTAGAAAAAAAAGATCTGAAATAAAAAAAAGGAATCCGCTTTACTAATTTTATTAAGCCTACACGTCGACGCTCTAATTTTATAATTTTTTTTTTCTTTTTTTTTTATTACACCCCCGATTACTTTGTTCGACAAAAGGTCAATTTATATGCAATAATTGCATTGTAGCGGGTATAGTTTAGTGGTAAAAGTGTGATTCGTTCCTTTAATCCCTTTAATAGTTAAAGGGTCTCTCGGTTTGATTCATCTTCCGATCAAAAACTTTATTTCTTAAAAGGATTTAGTCCTTTACCTTTCAATGAAAAATTCAAGGAAGATTATAAATTCTCGTAATTTGGATCCAAAGACTCTAATCAATTGTAAATTTGGATTATGAAATTCCGAAACATAATTTTTGAATTGGATGACTATTTACAATTCAATAAGTATAACAAGAGGATCCATGGATAAAGCTAGAAAAGTTTCTTTCTAATCGTAACTAAATCTTCAGTTCTATTCATTGTTTGGTATAGAAAAAATTGAAGCAAAATAGCTATTAAACGAGAACTTTGGTTTACTAAAGACATCGACATATTATATTGTTTTAGCTCGGTGGAAACAAAATACTTTTCCTAAGGATTCTCTTAAATAGAAATAAAGAACGAAGTAACTAGAAAGATTGTTCGGGTTCTCCCTTTCTATCTTCTAGAAGGATCATCTATAAAGCAAAATTTTCTGTGAAAGCACCCAGACGGAAAAAAGCTAACATAGATGTTATGGGTCGAATTTTTATTTTGATTCCGTTCCCGTCGTATTTTTTTTGGTAATTTCTCCATACATCATAAAGGAGCCGAATGAAACCAAAGTTTCATGTTCGGTTTTGAATTAGAGACGTTAAAAATATAAAAATGATCAACCGACGTCGACTAAAACCCTTAGCCTTCCAAGCTAACGATGCGGGTTCGATTCCCGCTACCCGCTCTAAGTTGTAAATTGACCCTTCCCCTTTTATTAGAGATAATTTTATGTATTAGAATTGTCTAATAGCAATTGTGTATTGAAATGAATTCAATACACAATTGCTAAAAAGATTTCTCACCTTCTTTTTTTTTAACAACTATAAAGTCAAAAAAATCGAAAAGCGTCCATTGTCTAATGGATAGGACATAGGTCTTCTAAACCTTTGGTATAGGTTCAAATCCTATTGGACGCAATATCAATATATATATATATAAATATATTGATATTTATCTATTATTTCCATTTATATATATATTATTAAAGATATTTTTATTCTTTTTAGAAAAAAAAAAGATAAGAAAAGAAAGAATAATAAAAAAATTCTGAATGCTTTAACATTTAATATTAAACAGATATTAATTATATATTTCTTTATATTATATATATACTTAACTTAGATATACTTTTATCTATAGAATTTCTTTAAAATTTAATTAAAGAATAAAATTTACTAAAAAAAAAAAGAAGGATCCATTTCCTTTTTTTATACTTTCTCCTGAAGTATAAAACGTTCCAGTTGTTCTTGAATACCTTCTTTCAACAAGCTTTCTGCTTCAGCGGTTAATGTCTTGGTAGAGGATATGATTTCTTGGAACTGAGGTTTATTCGTTTTTAAGTAAGTGCGTAACTGAACGAGAAATTTTCTTACTTGTCCAATTTCTAATCCATCCAGATAACCATTTGTTCCGGTATAAATGGTCATTATCTGTTCTTCCACTGTGAGAGGGGCTGATTGAGATTGTTTCAGTAACTCACGTAATCGTTGACCTCTTGCCAATTGATTCTGAGTAGCTTTATCGAGATCAGAAGAAAATTGGGCAAAGGCTTCTAATTCAGCGAATTGAGCCAATTCCAATTTTAAT